GGGAGAGGAATGGACATCTGATGACCCTGAACAAGAAGGAGCTGCTCTCGATGTGAGATCAGCAGCAAAAGAAGAAGAATTGGATGCCCCAGAGCAACAGCCCCCGGATAAGCCTTAAAAAAAAAACAAACACAACGGACCGGACACAAACAAAAGAAACAAGAAAAGGGCCGTGATGATGATCCTATGTTCGTTTTCACCCTGCCCCGATGATGCGCTCCTAGCTCGCGGAGCTACATACCGAAAAAAAAGAATCTCTCTAACACTTTGAGAAGAGAATCGTTGGTTTGGCCGACGGACTACATGGGAAATACGAGATCTAGGCAAGCCGCGCCCATTTCTCCCCTTGCCCTTGAACGATAGAATAACTAGTTATCTTCTCGTAGATAGCGGTCGATCGGTTCGCATCTATGGTCAATCAATAGGTCCGCGGATCTATTCTTCTATACGATAAATCGCCATCTCGTAGCACCACCACGACACCGATTCTCGTTATTTTTCCGAGCCCCCATGCCGTGACTTCGACTTTGAGTATGATGAATGAGTGGAAAGATATTTATAGAAGTCCCTGTCCGATTCAACCAAAGAGTTAGTAATCTAATTATTTTATTTGAAAGGGGGAGAACTGCGAGTTTTTTCAGAAAAGACTTGCTGCTCCCCTATCCGAATCCCGCGAGTGACTAAGCGCGAGACGAGCCATAACATAAGGGTCGAATCTACTCTTCGTAGAATCATAGATATCTTTTTACTTTTTTTTTCTTATAAAAAAGCTTTGACCTACTCCTTGAGCAGAGATGTACGCTTTATACAGGTAGTGGGGTCATTTATACTCACTCATGGGATGGCTTTTTTTGGAGTAATTATAAACATTGCATCCAAATCAATCAAGATCTAAGTAGTTGTTCAGTAAACTATTCTACTTCTCGCATGCAGTATCCGAGTCTTGCCTAAGGAATAAAAACCTAACCTAATTTTATTAGTAGCATATGTCCTTCCCGGCCTGCTGTCGTCAACGGTCCGCTTCCTTGAATGAGAGTTGGTCTTCCCGATCCACGAATACTTTCTGTTGTCCTTTACTTGTTTAGTGGCATCTGTCTGAGGGCATCTGGAATTCTCTGTTTCGGTATTCAAAATTGTAAACGGCCGAACTAAGCTAAGCGCTTGGCTTGTCTTATTAGGTTCCCAACCGACCTGTACATTAAATATCGAAATCCGTTACAGAATAGAATTAACATAACGAGGCTTGGAGTATCTAAAACTAAGTCCAGCGAACTGGAAGTCTCTTCAGACTCCCTCATTGCTTGGCTATCGAAGTGGACTTGTACATTGAGGCACTTTCGCGTGCGTCGACACGACATGCTTACCTTTATTGCTTTTACCCTTCTTCTCCCTCGGCTGGAAGGAATAGAAAGAACACAACTATCATAAAGAAAGCCGGGAGAACTCCTATATATTACATTACAGCGGGAGAAATTCCAACATGAAAGAAAGCTACACCCATCCTAAAAAAAATCTCATTGAATAAAGCTCTAAGATAGAGCCATGCCATGAAATGAAGGAGAGACCCGAACAGAGACTGGGACGAACAAACAGAGACGCGAAGCGCATCGTTAAGCCCGTTAATTCTGTACGTAAGAGAATATCCCACTGGTCGATCAATCAATGAAATTATTCCTACAATTGTGGTGGTACCAACATGGCCAGTTAGCTCAGAAACCCTCTACCCACTATAATAAAAGTAGGGGCGCTTACCCACTCTAATAGTTCGCCTTACGGCTCACCTTGGAAGTATGGCTTACCTGAAAAACTTCCACTCCCCTCGTTGACAATCACCAATGAACTACGACCACGGCCAAGATTCTTTCTACCACGACCTCGCGCGGTAACCTGTGTTGCTTTAAAATAAAAACCGTTATGGTACTGTTGTCACCAGTCCTCTGGCCGTCGGGAAGGCCACCTCCTACAAACAATAGGTCATTGAAGGCGAAAATCCGACGGATCAACCGTTACGGGGCAGAAGCTTTAGCACTCAATCTGTCTCTGTTGCTGCTTCCCCTATCAATGGTAACATTGATCAATCCATTTACGGGCGGAACCTTCCTTTAAGTCTATCGAGTGCCTGACTTATCTATTGATCTTACCCTAAAAAAGGGCTCGATTGAGACAGAGAGTAAAGGTGCGAATCGGCTAAAAGGCTGAGTCCGAGACTGGGAGAAGAACTAGCAAGAAATGCAGACTTCGCTCCGCACCTTTAGGTAAAGATCCCCATTGTCCAATCTTCCTTTAATGGAGATATTCTTTTATGTAACTTCCGGGGATAGATTCTCGAAAAAAAGATGTGCGCTTCTTCTTGATGCGGCAGACTGCCTCTTTCTAGATATATTATATGGATGCTGATCTGTCTCTTTATTGGACCAAAGAGTGGCTCTCCGCGGAGTTCGTTCCGATGAAGGGATCTTGTTCGATGAATGGATTGACCATGAGCTTACAGTGCCTTGTAGAAAGCATAGCCTCATTGTTCACTCACTAGCTACGCTATACCATAAATCTAAAAGAATGACCTGCCTATTACTGTACTGAATTCAGTCTAAACAAGTACCGATGTTGCGACACTCACTCCGGATTTTTGGTTTGGTACTGGCTTGGCCATGAGATCGATCCGATAAACTAAAGCATCCCGACCAACCATTGAGAATGGAACAAATTGGGAAAAATCCTTCTTAACAGAGAAGCTAATTCTGCCGTCTGCAGGTCCTCAATCTTCACTTCACGCGAAAGCAACGAAACCTTCTCGCAAAGGAGACGCTCATTTCGACCCAATTACTTTCACTCTCACCCTATCTCGCTTACTCGTTTTGGTTTACTACGGAATAAACCTGCTTTTCATCGTAAGATGATGAGGCGTCGTGACGATAAGGCTGACCAAATTGTTAAATTATACCTGTCCCCATATCTAAATTCATTTTAGTTTTTAGTGAGGAAAAGACAGGAAAAAACCTCTATCGTCTGGATCTCCCGATAGAGCACTGGGGAGCTCAGAGACAAGTGTATTTCGCTTGCTGAAAGGTACGCACCTGTTATGTTCACCATTCCTATGGATATTGGCTTCAGGTGGTTACCTCAATGTCAATGGTCGTCTTCCCCTGTTAGGAGTTTGACTTCTGGCAAGAGTCGCAAGTCTTGGACTCCCCTATACCGCATGGAGTAGGATATATTATATCTATGCGTGTGGGATCGAGCCATGCTTTTAGGCGCGGATGGTATGACTCAAAATGAGTTTCTATCTCGCCTTTGGCCATTTAAGCATGAATTACTCGAGTGGGCGGCAGTCAACTTCTTAACTCCACTGTTCGTTTATTTCCTCTTTCCTATTCTTCTTTTGATTCTAAATATTCTATTTAATCGTTAATCGTTTATTTTATTATTATATATTTGTATATTAGTATTAAAAATATATAATGAGTGGATTCTATCATTAAGTTGATATATTTGACCTTCCTTAATAAAAGTTTGTTGATTCAGAGATTTCTTGATTTGTTTCCGTTTCTGCACGCCCTTTTATGCATCCCCATAGAGTAAGATTTTTCGCTCCTCTTTGAGTTCCTCTATGTTGGTGCTTAAGGGGATCGTATTGATTTCCTAGGGTAAGCGCAGTTTCTTGACTTTCAAGCCTGCAAACAAAACAAAGGGCGCCGTTCGCCCCACACTGAATAAAGAGTACAACAATAAAGAGAAGATGAATGCAAAAGATAGAAAGGCCTGCTTACCCGCTTCAACTTCAAAGAGGATTTATCACGGGATTGGTGTAACTGTCTTTCTCCCACTCGATGGATTGCTCCTATTGACCCAGCTGTCTTACTCGCTGTCTAGCCCGCTCTCCCTTACTTTCTTTCTCCCTAGCTTGAAGGAGGGAGAGGCTGACCCCTAAAACTAGATGAAGAGAAGGCAATGCCTCCTCGTTCTTCGTTTTCGATTTGCTTGTCCATTTATTCATTTTCACGTGAAGGAAGCAAAGCAACCTTAGTCTTAGTCTGCCCTATCTTTTTTTTTTTGAATATCCCTTTTCGAAGCTTCGAGCCAAGGCAATCCGGAGACCAGTACGGACAGCCCAAGCCCAGAGTTCAGCAGTAAAGTTTGTAGCAACTCCAATTCTAGCTGCATAACCTCGAAGCCAGACGCCCTATCTTCCTCGATCCCACTCATGTTCGGATTCACTAACCATTCCCTTTCTCTTTTTGCATGTATGATTTCTTGGTCGGTCGCTTCCTTTCGCTTTCATGCGGAAGGCCCCCTACCGGCCAGAAAGAAAGAATTCTTTTATAAAGTATAGAGCGTAGCGTTGGCTATGGTGCCATTTGCGAAGAAATGAGTTTATGCGCTTTCTTTACTACTACGCTCTTTCTCCCGTCTCGGACGTGATTCGTATTTTATGCTCTTATCGGATTGGATGCTTGATTCCTTAGCAGAGCTACTGATTTTAGATGCGGAACCAGAGCAGAGCTAATGGCTCACTTCACTACCTTAAGCCCAAGCTGGGACATTCTCTTAAGCTTAAAAAGAGTCTTTCTTTCCTGGGATAAGTTGAACTGTTTACTTCTATTTGAACTACTCCGAATTCTTTTCACTCTTTATGACACTAGTTCAGCGGCATCTATCTTGCTCAGTTGTCTTCCTTTGGTCTGTTGATACTATCTTTATCCCTCGGAAAACCGGAACTTGTAAGCAGAGTTATTCCCCAACTAGGACTTGCGGGCGAGCTACCCTCGGTTTAAAGCCCTTTCACCTGGTTCTATTAAAAAAAAGATTTCCCGATGTGATTACTTTCTTTTTACCCGAGGTTGAATCAATTGTTTCAGCTCTGGTTCAAATGGTTTCAGGGGTTGGTTAGGAAAGGCTTATCCGCTGTTCTAGAGTCGTGTTAGGTGGGAATTCTTTTTTTTTTCCGTGGTGAGGTTGACGTTCAAGAGAAAGAGATTCATATTCAAGTTCCCCCAGGCCAAGGGGGGGCAATCAAGCCTTTTTGCTTCATCCCGCCCAAAGTGAGTCGGAATTTTGGCAATCAATAAGGAGATTGGTTAAAAGAAAGCCTTAAGCGCAAGCACTAAGGGAATCCCATTAGAAATCATTAAATTAGCATTAGCAAGGACGGTTGGTAGTTGGTAAACTAAAGAAGAACTAGGCTATGGCTCAACTTGCTGCAAGTCTAGACTCCCCAGCCTAAGCCTTCACATCCGAGGATGGGGTCCCCAACGCCAGAGGAACGCTTTCTTGGTGGCAGAAGTGCCATAAATGCCCCGGCTTTTACAGCAAAGCAGACCAGGAATTCTCAGTCTTTTGGGGAGCAACTGGGGAATTGTATTCACTACTTCTTATGCCTGAGTCTCATTCGACGGATGGTCGGTATCGCACCTCAAGAAGGCCAACTTCATTACTTACAAATCGGCTTTGAGAGCCCTTGGCTTGGCGCGGCAAGTCAATCCTTTCTCTTAGTGAACCTTGACTGATCTTTTTATTATTTATATATAATGAGTACATGTGCCGCTTTGAGTGCGATGGAAGCAGTTGATTAGGCAGGCCCTTCGCCGCTTTTTCGGATTCGATCCGCTTAGATAGATTATTCATTTTATTTCCGAGGAAAAGACTCTCAGTCCTCTCCTTTCAGTCGAGTGACTTCGTTCCTCTGTGAACGGCTAGGAGTTAAAGAGTAGGACAGTCTCATTATAGAGATGCTGCGAGACAAAAAGTCTTGTCCAAGAGGCCTAATTTCGTATCGAGAACGGGCCTTGGGACCTTGTTGCCGGTCTTTCTCTCAAAACGAGAGATCCAGTGCTCTAAGCTAGTGAATATGAGACTAGTGCCTGACTTCCCGGACATGTGGACATGAAAAAGAAATTGATCGAGGAAGATTCAAATTCATACTTTAATCCCGCTAGCGCAAGCCAAGACAAGCAAAAGGCTTATTCATATTCATAATATATATATATCCTAGTTCTAGTTAGAGTCAAAGTGCTTTGATCGGATACAAAAGAAAGTACGGACTTGGAGACAGAGAAAGTATGCTTAAGGCATCGATCTCCTAGCTCTGTGAATGAAGCATTCATAGCACTGCTTCGACTCCAGACCTATGTCACACATTGCATAGAGAAAGAGTAGAGTTTCAGCTCTTTTTTGAATAGAAGTTATGTAGGAAGGCGAAAGAAAGGTAAAACCTGTGGTCATCCCGTGAGGGATTTACGATCTACTCTGGAAAGGAAGGCAATTGTATGACGAAAGCAGGCTTATTTTTTCCACGCTGTGCTCTTATTTAGTTTTTAGGCTTATCACCACACCATGCCTATCGGTTAGCCGGAGACGATAGCCCTCTCGTCTAAGTAATAAGTAAGCGGCTTTTCCTTTATCCGAAAGCCCAGATCAAGAATTCCCTCATCGAGTGCAGTGACCTTAACGTGACCTGATTCTGATTATGATGTATGATGACGAAAGGAATTTATTGTCGGCTGAAAGGTCATTTAACCCCCTTTCTTCCCTCTAAAAAACAAGCAGCCTCATTTCTGGCTTATGAGCTCGCCTAAGGCTTAGCGAAATGCTTCAGTGAACTGATGTCTTCAATTAGCTTTATTTATATAAAGGGGAGCGTCTTCCTTGCCAATTAGTCACTATGATCGCTACTCTATGAGAGAATGTGGGTGCGAACTCATCCCCTAATCTCCTTTGATCCCGGATTCCATTCTATTCCCGAAAGCGGTACAAGGAAAATCAATCTCTCAGCCAGTCACAGGTAGCCGGTAGGGAGCAAGTCTTCTAATCGAGATTCCTAGTCTTATTATGTATTTATGACATCTTATGTATTATAAAGGTCTGGGCTAGACTAAGAAGGAAGGGAGTGAACCCGCAGTCAAGTATGGCAAATGCTTACTTTCCAAGTAAAGAACTAACCGATAGGAAGATATAGAGATTATGTTTAATTACAAAGAATTACATTTTATGAATCTTACAGGAAATGAAAAGAACGAAGAACATTTAAACCAAGGTCAAACTCAGAACTGAACGACAACAGAACAGAGATTTTCATCATTCCTAGCACTATAAATCACTCTATCTCTATATCGCTTTAAAGCAAGGTAGGCATGAAGTTCCCTTCGCTTGGTATCCGCGTAGCGTTTCATACGAGTCTGAGCATTCTGTAAATTACGCTTAAGGAGAGAAAGTATTGCATCTCGATCTCTTAACAGTTGCTCCAATTCTGAAGGGACCCCATCGTCCGGATGAAACTTAAGAAGAACAGGGGGGTCACGACCATACACAGCTCTGAATGGGGTCATCCCAATGGAAGTCTGGAAGGACGAGTTGTAACAATACTCAGCCCAAGGCAAGCAAGTAGGAAACCCATAAACGCGGAGTCTCATGAACGAAGCAACGTAGGTACAGCTCCAAACATTTATTTAAAGCCTCCGTTTGACCATCCGTTTGCGGGTGGTACGACGAGCTCATATTCAAAGTAGTACCATGAAGCTTAAAAAAATGTTTCCAAAAAGCACTTGTGAAAGCTTTATCACGATCAGAAACAATAGCCCGTGGCATACCATGGAGTTTAACTATAGTGGAAACAAAAGTCTCAGCAACTTGGGAACTCGTGTAATTAGCTCGATGGGGTGCAAAATGGCCGTATTTGGACAAACGGTCAACCACAACTATTATAACCGTGAAGCCGCACACAGGATCTTAGACAGGTTTCGTCCTCTTTCGGGAACACCTTCTTACTAGTAGGGGCTAATCTTTAAGGCATTTTCTTTGCGAGAGTAGTTCATCTCAGGGGAAGAGGGAAAAAGTAGTTGTGTACTTTTCATTACACAGCTGATATGCGACATCCCTCACTCTTCTTCCTAACAGCTAAGCTAGTTAGTTACTCGAGTCAACAAATCCCGTGAAAACAAGAGTCTTCAAGTTAAGAAGGGATAGCTAACTTGGAGAACAGCAGAGGATATGCGATAGCAAAGAAACTGCTAAAGGCTCATATGCGAAAGCAGGAAAGCCATAACCCTTAACCGTTCGTACCCCTTTAGTCCTATGGGTTACTCACTAGTACAGAACTGGTTAATAAATATAGCTTATAGAGGATAGCGGTTAGGTTCCCTCCGGGGGTTTTCCCTGCGGGGCAGTTACACTCTTCCGATTAATGCACCAAAGATGGGAATTGTTTGGATTGAATTAGACTCTCAAGTCTTGGTTCAAACTTTGTTGAATCCTTACATTTATCATCCTCAGGGAGCCCTGATCAAAGGGGATGAGCTAAAGTGAACTGACCTCTTTGGCTGGGGCGGACCTGGAAAGTATGAAGGAGGTCTGAAAGAGAGAGGTGAACCGGGGTCGTTGGGGAAGAAAGGGGAAAAGAGCCCGAGCTACTGGTCTTATCGCTTATAGCTTTGGTTCAGGCATCCATCCCAGTCTCCATCTTGAAAGACCTTATTCGGATTGACTCGGTCAGTAGAAAAGAAAAGAAAAAGAGCCACGACATCGAGTTCTGTAAGAGAAGGAAATGAGCCCTTAATTAAAGGGGACCAGCAGTTAGCATCTGGATCTGAGTCTCCAAACTAAAGGGTAGGATCGTCAACAAAGAAGCAGATGCAGACAGGAATGTAGGCATTTCAAGTGAGCAACTCGTTACTTCCTTGCTTGTTAGCTTTGCCTTTCACTTTGGAGACAAAAAACAAATGTCCTAATGTGTCGGAGGTCCATCTTTGGCATAGCATTTCCTCAACCCGGTAATCCGATTCAATGAGAAGTGGAAAGATCTATAATGAAGAGCGGAGACCAGAGTCAATGTCAATCCAAGGGCAATTGCGGATAAAATATAAGGTTTTCGACCTATCTTTGAAAGAGAGTAAACCCCGTAATACTGGCTGCTGCATCATTCCCAGACTCTTGACTTGCAGGATCGGGCATAACCAAGAAGAATAGTGCGTGTGGACCTAGCTTCGAGTGTTGTCGGCACCGTAGTTGGCATTCAACCTCGGGGTTCGAAAGACCTTGTTAGGCACCTTTATTTAAAGGAAGGGTTGAAGCCGGATCGAGATGCTTCACACTCACACAGTAATGGATAGTACAATAAGATAGTCAGCTGCAAAATATCGATCGTAGATTGGAAAAGGCGGATAGCGAGACGAGATATTTCTTCCTTAGATCACACCTTCTTCTTTCTCCGCACCCTGGCAGGCTTCATCCAACTCTCTCTTCCTCTTCAACCGGATCTTGACCACCCCAACAAAGCACTGCTTCTTAAAGCAAGCGTTCGTGTCCCTCACCCGAGGGGCACTTCACTTGCTCTAAGGAGAATAAGACACAGGATTAAAAGTATAAAAAAAGGAAAACAGCTCTTAACGAAGAGTTACCTCTCGTGGAAAGTGAAAGTAGGACACTCGCTCGAAGAGATTATCAAACTCAGGCACAGGCTTGTTTCCCTCACTACCGATTATAGGAATAGACAACTGAAACCAGTCCTGCAACCAAATATACCTGCGATCAACCCTAACAAAACTGGCAAAAGAAATGACGTATGTATAAGTTCTGGTCTGAGAGAACCGGTCTTATTGCAAATCAGATAAAACCTCATATGAACAACCTAAATAAGAGGGTACGAGTAAGATCAAGGTTTAAGGAACAAACTGCCCTCCTTATAGCTTCCTTATATCAGTATACCCTAAGATAGAGTATCCTATCCGGAATAAACCGGTTACAATAAGGCGGCCATTGTCCTCGGATATATTAATATAATATGGCATCGAATGATAGAGTGATTTCAGAGAAGTCATTTTACAATCTCTCAAGTCATTGATAGAGTAAAGTTCTTGATGATCCAGTGAATGATGTTAGAGTCAGATTATGTCACAGCGGATTATTCAATGAAAGTCATACTTCCTTCCACCCCCGCTAATTTTATACAACTGACTTGCTATCAGATAGGGTAAGTAAGGAAAGAAAGCTAACTGGCTTGAAGGAACTA